TACCCTTTCCCGGAAGTCGATGACTATTCATAGCTATTACCTTGACACCAAAAAAGAGTTCGACACAACGCTTTATTTCTGTCTTAGTTAATCCTGATTCGACATTAAAAGTATATTGATTTTTCTCAAATAACCGAATACTTTTGTTTGTAAATACTGCATATTTGATTCCATCCATGGTACATTGCTCCTTTACTATTTTTTTTATTATTATAATTATAAAATATAAAATTATGGATTTCCATCTAGATATTGCGTCTGTATATTACTATATGGCGATTACATTCGAATCAATATTATTCTATAATAACACATAGGGTGGATCATGCACTTGAGAATTACACTAAATTGAGAATGGATATAGAAGAATGTGCATAGATTGAATCACTTGACAATTAGGAATCCGCTTTATCTACGAACAAGGAAGCTATAAGTAATGCAGAGCAAGTAAGTTAGATCAAGGCAAGATTCATTACATTACAATATTAATCTATACAAATACAATAAGATAGAGAATCAGATATTTCTATAGACGTAGTAGAGGGTCCCATTAGCATGTATCCAGTAGGAATTGCACTTATGAACTCTCCAATTATGAGTTGGGCGCTTTAACCATTCAGCCATGGATGCTTAGTAGAGATCCTCGTACATGGTGAATAAGCAAATTCCAATTGAAATGCAATCTGTAGTCTAAATCAATCCAATTAACATAACATTGATTTATGTTTATTTTTTTTTTTTTTTTTTTAGTATTTTGGCGGGAGGTACAAATGCTAAAAAGACATCAATTAAAATTAAGATTCTGAATTTTCGAATTGAGAGAGATATTGAGCGCGATCCAAAATTTTTGTTATGTGTCAGAGTCATGGACCGAATTCAATTTAGTGGGATCTTTCATTCACGTTTTTTCCACCAAGAACGTTTTATAAAACTCTTTGACCCCGGAATTTTGAGTATCCTACTTTCATGCAATTCACAAGGTTCAACAAACAGTTGAATTGATATCTCGGTGTAATACTCTTTGTAGTATCGTTCCTTATCTATTCTATCGTATTAACAATCGAAATATAGTTGAAAGAAAAAATTTCTATTTGCCTGGTTAATGAATCTCTTTCTATTATAATTGTTCTGGACCTATTAGACGAAATATGCGAGTTTGGCGTCGATATGCTATTGAGTAATGATGAGGGTCCCGCTGATGGGTTCAAATCAATACGTTTGCATAAGAAATATTGGAATATGCTTCTCAATAACCTTCTCATCGATATCAGCGATTTCATAAGTACCATACCAAATCCCATTAATCGAATCACCTTTTCGAGAAATACGAGACATCTAAGTCATACAAGTAAAGAGATCTCTTCATTTCATTGATAACAAAAGGAAAAGACCTGGATGGATGAAGATTTTCTGATAAAAAACGGAATCCTGGCTCCTGAACAGTCAGTTCATTGAAACTGATGACATAGACTTCTTGATGTAGTTCTACACCTTTACGACATAAAAAGGGGTTGGTTCACTTCTATTGAGTCTGACTCATAATGATCATTTCTCAAACAATGACTCTGCTTTTCTAATGCTGGAACAACCGGGAGCAAGTTACTTACGATACTTAGTTGACATTCATAGAAAGTCGCTAATGAATTCTGTGAAGTATGAGTTCAATACATCCTATTTAGCAGAAAGACGGATATCCCTTGCTCATTATGAGACAATCATTTTTTCAAAAACCTTGTGTGGGGCTAATCCTTTTGATTTACCATCTCTTGAAAAACCAAAACTCTTTTCGCTCTGCTTAGCCTTAATATTACTCTACGGATATTTTAGTGAGAAATTCGATAGGAATTGGACGATCCTATTTGGTCAAATCCCTGTTGACAAACTCCTGTCTTCCTTTCATTAGCTTATTTGGGAATACCTTCCAGAATCCCGGAGGTTTTTTTATGATTATAGTATTGACGAGGAGACTGAGGACATAGATGCTGAGATTCCTCATGTTGATCCTGCTGAGGGTGTTCGCTAAATTGTTAAGAGTAAGGATCTCCCCGATCCTGGCCTTTTTGAGACAGAGCTGGAGCAGCTACCTTGGCGTATAGCATAGGGACAAACTCTGGAGACGGTTACGATTTCGAAAATAGATCGATTTGATATCAATCTTCAATTCGAATTAGCAAAAGCAATCTCTCCTTTGTCTTCTTGCATAATAATAATATCGATTCCAAACATTCATGATACGCATGTGAGGAAGTCGAAGGACTTCTTATCCCTCGGTATATTATCGAAGCATCTCTCCAGGGATTAATAAAGTAGAAATATTCTTGTTATTGCTTCGACTCATCTTCCCGACAAAGTGGATCCCGCTCTAATAGCTCCGAATAAATTCAATACGTGCATTAAGGCACGAAGGCTTCTTATTCCACAAGAACGAAAGTACTTTTTCACTCGTGCATCTACTAGGAGATTTCATTTGGAAAAGAAAATGTTCCATACTAATGTAATG